CAAAGAAGGAATCACTCGATTTACCCTTTTTGGATGACTCACAATTATATATAAATAGAATATATTTCTATCAATCAGATATCATGCAAACCCTTTCTATACTAATAGAATAGAACCTTACTCCATTTAATCTAATAAATATTTAATCTAATAAAAGTGAAATTTTTTTTTTATAAGTTCGTTGAAATTGAAGAAGTTCTATATTGCTCAATAAATTGACCTATATTTATTTGTCCACTACCACTATGTTACGTAAGAAATCTAAAAAAGGGTTATGATAAAATAAACCTATAAAAAAAAAAAATAAAATGAAAACTACAAATATCCATTTTTTACGAACGGGATCGAGAATCTTTATTAATTCGACACAAGAAAGGGTTGGGTAAAATTCCGTTTCTTGTGTCAAGGACTAGGAGACGAACAATCTCCCCTAAAATCCTTTGTTCCTCTCATTTATACTTTGGTTTCTATTCTCCGCTTATTTATCTTTTGTTTTGATTCTAGTCAAATATAAAACTATTGATTCATTCTATATCATACCGTTTCAATTTGGATTGCAAAAACAAATAAATAAAGAAGAGTTAAGTAAAACAGTCGCCTTCACAATATACTATGACCAGGAATGCGGTATTAAGTAATTCCCGAAATCCGGTAGAATAAAGAATATAAATAAGCAAAATTTTTTGATCATACATAATTCCCAACAAAAATTTGTTTATTTTTAGAGCTTGATGTTGATAAATCCGCAGATCTAGAAATTCATTTCGGACAATTGAACCTTCTCAAACTGTTTCTTTTTAAGAACCAAAAAGATTTGTGCCAAAATAACAGATGCCAAGAAGAGCAAAAGACCTTGGACACGTAATGGATCTTGAAGTACTATTTCCGCATCTCCCTGACCAAATCCACCCACATTAGGATTACTCGTTAATGGTTGATCAAGTTTGATGGATTCGCCCTCTGAAACAAGAAGTTCCGGTCCTGGAGGGATAATATCAACCACTTGACGTCCATCCGATGCATCCGCTATGGTTATTTCGTACCCCCCTTTTTCTTTTCGTATTATTTTGCTTACTATACCTGCTGCTGTAGCATTATAAACATTATTGTTACTCTTGCTCCCGTCGGGATAAATCTGACCCCTTCCCCTGTTCCCGCCTACATATATGGGATATTTTAAGAAGTGCACATCTTTCTTAGTAGCGGGGTCCGGGGAAAGAATAGGAAAGGTGATTTCACTATATTTCTGACCAGGAACCGGACCTATCACAAGAATATTTTTTTTAGTGGGACGATAGCTCTGAAAAGACAGATTTCCTATCTTTTCTTTAATCTCGGGCGAAATACGATCGGGAGGGGCTAATTCAAACCCCTCGGGTAAAATAAGAACAGCCCCGACATTCAAAGCGCCTTTTTTACCATTAGCAAGAACTTGTTTCAGTTGCAGATCATAAGGAATTCGAACAACTGCTTCAAATACAGTATCAGGAAGTACCGCTTGTGGAACCTCGATATCCACGGGTTTATTAGCTAAATGGCAATTGGCACATACAATACGGCCAGTCGCTTCTCGTGGATTTTCATAACCCTGCTGTGCAAAAATGGGATATGCATTTGAAAGGGGTGCCTGGGTTAGTATATATATCATGAGCGATACGGAAATGGATCGAGTAATCTCTTTCTTTATCCAAGAAAAGGTATTTTTAGTTTGCATGGTCCAATCATTGATCCCGAAAATTTCTACAATAAAATTAGGTAGGTCGCTAGTATAGTTCCCTATCTATAATTTTGCTATTTACTTAAATATTAAATATAAATAATTTTACTGGAATATTGGAGGAATCCCTTGGATGGGTAGCAAGTACAATTTTGAATGTTTTGCTTATGTACAAAGTAACAAATATTATAATTGGATCGTTCGATCACTTTTCAGTCATTCATTGAATGATAAATCACTACAAGTGAAGGAGATACACGATTTAAATAACGAAAGATCCAATATTTAAAAATTGTATCTAAAATGACTGGAAAAGTAGAAACAAGACCGGATATAATTTGATCATTATGAGCAAATCCAAAATCTTTGTAGACAGAGCCAATCATTAATTCCCAACCGTGGGGCGAATGGAATCCTATACATAAATCAGTTAATAAAAGAATAGAAAAAGCTTTTATTGTGTCGCTTAAGTTGTATAGGAATTCTTGAAACCAAGAGTTAAGAATAACAAGTTCTTCATTACCTAGAATAGAATAACCACTTAGAATACCGAAACAGATTATATTTGTCGAGAAGTGTAAAATTGTATGGATGCGATCCTCGTTGTGCATCTTGATCAATTGGATCGTTTCTTTGTAGATTTCGATGCGAGGCTTTTGTAAATGGGTTTCCGGGTATTCCTTTATCATTTCGTCCAAACGTAAGAGTTCCTCTAAGTCTATGAATTCTTTTAGAATACTCTTTTCTTGAATATCATTCAAAAAAATTTCGGATTGCCTAGTATTCCACCAATTAGTAAACCAAGATTCCAGACTTTTATTAAATGAGAGAGAGATCCACCAAGGCAAAAATACTATAGATGCAAGATATAGAAGGGAAATTAATACTTTCTTTTTTGCCATTTTTTCGTCTGTGAATTTTAAAATTTTTAATGAACGCACCTCATTCGTCGACTCTATATGATACTAATATTTCTATCAAGCATAAGTTCTATTACAAGTCATCGATGTATTTCCGGATTTTTTTGTGATTCAGTACAGCGGTTAGTCCTTGAATTTAGAAAGAATATAGAATAAGAAAGAGCCCTCTTCAAATTAATAGTAGTCAGATTTCGAGACGAAAGAACTCCCGTTCTATCAAAATATCAAATATTTAGAAAAAAAAAATTCTTTACTTTATGATTTATGATGAAATGTTTTGTTTTGATATATGATGAATCTATCATTTAGATTTGTTACTGAATTGAGTTAAGTGGATTTACATACGCATAAAAAAAATTGTGGACATAAACAATTTAGTTTTAGAATTGTTTCATATACGTTTGCTTTGGCTCGAGTAAGCGTTCTGAAGAAACTTCAGTTAAGTTATGCTATAGAAAAAAAGATGATTCTTGAGTTTTTTATCTCTTGCAAAGTATTCATTCTTCAGTTCCTTTTTTCAAAATACTTCAATTGGTACACGCAAGAAATAGGCCAATTCAGCAGCTTTTTGCTCAATCTCTCGTGGAGTAAAATTCTCATCAGTACGAGTCAAGGGAATGGCTCCTTGTCCTTTTATTTCCATATAAAGGACACGACGAGCATAAATACCCTCTTTAATTTCTATTCTGATGGACTGAATGTCTTTCATAAGGAATCGGAGGAATATGCGACGATTTTTTCCAGGAAATCCCCAACGAAAAATACACACTATGCCCTCTTTTATATCGAATCGATCATAACCACTACCTACATTCCACGAAATTGTGCACCACAAATAGGAGCTAATAAAAAGACCTGCGATCCCATAGAAAGACATCACGATACCTTGTGGAAAAAAAATTATTTGCTGAGAAGGAAATAAAGATATAAAATTCCTACCAAAATAACTGGACGTTCCAACCAATAAAAACCCTAATGAACCTAAAAAAAGAATAAAGGCCCAACAGAAATTACTTGTTTTTCGAGACCCCGCTATAAGTTCTACCCATATACGTTCTGATCGCCAACTCATACTCTAACTAGACCTAGTTGCATTTTATTGGAATTGGGAGAATAACAAAAATAATTTTTTTTTTTACTTTTTTTTGTTTCCGAAGTAACTCTCATCAACCAGCACTATTATGATGTGAACCTTTAGGGATAATTCATCGAATTTCTTAGATCCAAACTAAAATAATAACATCCCTTTCATATGATTTCCTAATACATATAGATATATTGACTTTACATTTCAGAAATTCTCCCCGATCCCGATCTATTTGAAAATAGTTATAATTCATTTATCATGTTTACACATACATAAGAGCTTATGCCCGAAGGAAGCCGCATATTATACCATATTTTACTAAATAGATATCCGTCCAAGTAAGTCTTGAAAAAAAAAAATATATATATAAGATTTGTCCTTGTTGTATCTAAAAAATCTTGTTTTTTTGAACATAAAGAGATAAAGAAGCCATTGCAATTGCCGGAAATACTAAGCCCACTAAAGGCACAAAAATGGAGGGGAGACTGTTGAGAGTTATCATAGAATGGGTACCTCGATTTAATATTTGTACCTGTTATTTATTGTTATATTTATTGTTTTATATTTGAACCTTATCCTTATATTGTTATAAAGATATCTTATAATTCATATATAATTGTTATATTATACTAAGTATACCTAAGTGAGTATATATATACTTAATAGGGATAGGGAGTCTATAAGTATATGTTTTAAGAAATATATATTAATTTAAGAAATATATATTAATTAATAAAATACAATAAATATATAAATAAATGGACCTATTCATCTTTCTACATGTTTCTACATGAAATATATATATACGATAATCCACCCTTTTTATATTCGTATTAGTAGTTATTATCTTTTCTTGTCTTATAAATTTCATAATTTAATAAAATTTTAAAGTATTTCCTAAAAACTCCCAAAGAATTCGTTATAATACGATCCAACAAAAAGGATTCTTAGTGGGGGATTGTTTTCGGGAGATATAGAAAGATGCAAGACCTTGTTAACTAATTCCACGGAAGAAAGCGAAAGAACTCACTCTTTTATTCTTTTATTTTGAAAGAATTCACATTCACTCTTTTATTTTGAAAGAATTCACTCTTTTGTTTAATAGAGATTTCCTAGTTAGTATTAGTAACCAGGAATATCGATAAAAAAACGATCCGGATGGTTCTTTCTACAATTCAATCTTATGTTACCAAAGTCAAAATCCATTCTTCGGATTTTGACTTTGATTCCTATAAATTAAATAACTACTTGATCACCACACATAAAAAAATTTATT